TAGTAGGTAAAACTTATTAGATACCATTGACTCCGGTATCTAATAAGTTTTTCTACCCATCGTCTTTTTGTTGTATCAGATTAGACTTGATTGTGTTCAATTAGTGGAACTAAAATGTGGTGTATAATAAAGAACTTCTACTAAAAAAAAACTTCTTTTGGTTATTTTGATGTATTGACTAGTTGGAAATAGCATTGATAGCCTCTACTCGTGTCTTAGCCCGTCTGAGAGCTAGATTCGCCTCAATTGCTTGTTTCTTGCCCTCAGCTTTACTTAAATTAGCTTCAGCTATTTCAAGAGTTTTTTGAGCTTCTTGCGGATCGATGTCAGTACTCATCTCCGCATCATTTCCTAAAATAGTGATCTCATTATTACCTATTCTAGCAAAACCGCCCATTAGAGCCACCGTTAACCATTGGTCGTTGAGGCGTATTCTCAAAAGACCTATATCTACAGCCGTGGCAATAGGGGCGTGGTTTGGTAATACGCCAATTTGGCCACTATTAGTAGATAAAATTATTTCTTTCACTTCTGAATCCAAAATAATTCGATTAGGAGTCAGTACACAAAGATTTAAAGTCATTTCTTCAATTTGCTCTCCACTTCTAAGTTCATAGCTTTCGCGGTAGCTTCATCGATGTTACCCACTAAATAAAAGGCCTGCTCGGGAAGACCATCTAATTCTCCGGAAAGAATCAGTTGAAACCCCCTAATTGTTTCTGCGAGACCAACATATTTTCCTGGAGAACCAGTAAATACTTCTGCCACGAAGAAGGGTTGTGATAAGAAACGCTCAATTTTTCGCGCTCTTGATACAGTTAAACGATCCTCTTCGGATAATTCGTCCAACCCAAGGATAGCTATAATGTCCTGAAGTTCTTTATAACGTTGTGAAGTTTGCTTAACTCTTTGCGCAGTTTCATAATGTTCCTCGCCAACAATCCGGGGTTGTAACATAGTTGACGTAGAATCTAAAGGATCTACTGCTGGATAAATACCCTTGGCGGCTAATCCCCTTGATAGTACGGTAGTAGCATCTAAATGCGCAAATGTCGTTGCAGGAGCAGGATCGGTCAAATCGTCCGCAGGTACATAAACTGCTTGGATCGAAGTTATGGATCCCTCCTTGGTAGAAGTAATTCTTTCTTGCAAAGAACCCATTTCTGTACTAAGGGTAGGTTGATAACCCACCGCAGAGGGCATTCTCCCTAATAAGGCGGATACTTCTGATCCCGCTTGGACGAAACGAAATATATTATCGATGAATAGAAGCACGTCTTGTTCATTAACATCACGGAAATATTCCGCCATGGTTAGGGCAGTCAACCCAACTCTCATACGAGCTCCCGGCGGTTCATTCATTTGACCATAGACTAGAGCTACTTTCGATTCCGCAATATTTTTTTCATTAATCACTCCGGATTCTTTCATTTCCATGTAGAGATCATTTCCTTCACGAGTACGTTCGCCTACTCCACCAAATACAGATACGCCTCCATGAGCTTTGGCAATGTTATTGATCAATTCCATGATGAGTACTGTTTTACCTACTCCAGCTCCCCCAAACAGTCCAATTTTTCCTCCGCGGCGATAGGGAGCTAAAAGATCCACCACTTTAATTCCTGTTTCAAAGATTGATAATTTCGTATCTAACTGTATAAAGGCAGGCGCAGATCTATGAATAGGAGATGTTGTGCGAGTATCTACAGGACCTAAATCATCAACAGGCTCTCCAAGAACGTTGAAAATTCGTCCGAGAGTAGCTCCGCCGACTGGAACACTTAGAGGAGCTCCCGTGTCAATCACTTCCATCCCTCTCGTCAGACCATCTGTAGCACTCATAGCGACAGCTCGAACTCGATTATTTCCTAATAATTGCTGTACCTCGCAAGTAACATTCATTTGTTGACCAACATTATCTCGACCCTTAACTACCAAAGCGTTATAAATATTAGGCATCTTGCCGGGGGGAAAAACGACATCCAGGACTGGGCCAATAATTTGAGCGATGCTCCCTAGGTTTTTTTCTTCAAGTGTGGAAACCACAGGACCAGAAGTAGTAGTATTGATTCTCATAATAAAGTTAAATATGTTGAAATTTTGTAATAGTACCGAATCTAAAATAAATGTCCGATACCAAGTTGATCGGTTATTTCAATAAGAAATAAATGGAATTGGCATTCGATTTAGTTGGTACTACCCAACCGAATCCAATTCAATTGTGTACTCACTCAATGAGTCGATTTTCAAGTTCAACTAATCTTTTTTTTCATATAACTTTCTGTCGATTTTTCGTTTTATACCTTTTCATGGATGAATTATGCCTATTTTCACGTCTAGGATTTACATATACAACATATATCACTGTCAAGAGGGAGTTTTTCTTAGTATTTATTAGATTAATAATAAGAAGGGGGTCTATTTTCAATTATAAAAAAAAAAAAAGGATTGGGTTGCGCCATATATATCAAAGAGTATACAATAATGATGTATTTCATGGATCAAATACATGGTCTAATAACGAACCATTTTAACATTTGAATTAATTGATAATATTAGTTGAATATTTTAAAAATATTTTTGTCAAAGGTTTCATTCATTTATGCCTAATCCATATCGAGTAGACCTTGTTGTTGTGAGAATTCTTAATTCATGAGTTGTAGGGAGGGACTTATGTCACCACAAACAGAGACTAAAGCAAGTGCTGGATTCAAAGCTGGTGTTAAAGATTACAAATTGACTTATTATACTCCTGACTACAAAACCAAAGATACTGATATCTTGGCAGCATTCCGAGTAACTCCTCAACCTGGAGTTCCACCCGAAGAAGCAGGCGCCGCGGTAGCTGCCGAATCTTCTACTGGTACATGGACAACTGTATGGACTGACGGACTTACTAGTCTTGATCGTTACAAAGGACGATGCTACCACATTGAGAGCGTTGTTGGAGAGGAAAATCAATATATTGCTTATGTAGCTTATCCTTTAGACCTTTTCGAGGAAGGTTCTGTTACTAATATGTTTACTTCCATTGTGGGTAATGTATTTGGTTTCAAAGCCCTACGAGCTCTACGTCTGGAGGATCTGCGAATTCCTACTTCTTATTCCAAAACTTTCCAAGGCCCGCCCCACGGTATCCAAGTTGAAAGAGATAAATTAAACAAGTATGGTCGTCCCTTATTGGGATGTACCATTAAACCAAAATTGGGATTATCCGCAAAGAACTACGGTAGAGCGGTTTATGAATGTCTACGCGGTGGACTTGATTTTACTAAGGATGATGAAAACGTGAACTCACAACCATTTATGCGTTGGAGAGACCGTTTCGTATTTTGTGCCGAAGCTATTTATAAGGCGCAAGCCGAAACGGGTGAAATCAAGGGACATTACTTGAATGCCACTGCGGGTACATGTGAAGAAATGATGAAAAGGGCCCAATTTGCTAGAGAATTGGGAGTTCCTATCGTAATGCATGACTACTTAACTGGGGGATTTACTGCAAATACTAGCTTGGCTCATTATTGCCGCGACAACGGCCTACTTCTTCACATTCACCGCGCAATGCATGCAGTTATTGATAGACAGAAAAATCATGGTATCCATTTCCGTGTACTAGCTAAAGCATTACGTATGTCTGGTGGAGATCATATTCACTCTGGTACAGTAGTGGGTAAACTGGAAGGAGAACGTGAGATTACTTTAGGTTTTGTTGATTTACTACGTGACGATTTTATCGAAAAAGACCGAAGTCGTGGTATTTTTTTCACTCAAGATTGGGTCTCTATGCCAGGTGTTCTACCCGTAGCTTCAGGGGGTATTCATGTTTGGCATATGCCTGCCCTGACCGAAATCTTTGGGGATGATTCCGTACTTCAGTTCGGCGGAGGAACTTTAGGGCACCCTTGGGGAAATGCACCTGGTGCAGTAGCGAATCGAGTGGCCTTAGAAGCGTGTGTACAAGCTCGTAATGAGGGACGTGATCTTGCTCGTGAAGGTAATGAAATTATCCGCGAAGCTTGCAAATGGAGCCCTGAACTAGCCGCTGCGTGTGAAGTCTGGAAGGCGATCAAATTCGAGTTCGAACCAGTGGATACGATAGATAAGCCAAGCCAGTAGATAAAGATAGGCTAGAAGATTAAGTTAGATAAAATAGAAGAAATAAGCACACGTAATTCAGTAATTCTAGTTTGTTCTCCCAATTGCAATTAAACTCGGCCCAATCTTTTCCTAAAAAAAAGGATTGAGCCGACATGAGTATCCTATACTATTACTATATGTATAGACCTTGCCTAATATATAGGCAACACAAGATCTAAATACAAGATAAGATCAAAGAGTCAAGTAAACAACCCAATACTTCTATTATTTATTGTTAGATCCATAATATAATTAATCCTATGGATCTTGGGATTCGCGGATCATTTTATATCCCGTAGGTTCAGACCATGGATCAAGCCGGGTAAGGGCTCCTTCTACCCATCCTGTATATTGTCTTTTTCGTTCCATGTTGCAATAAAATAATACGCTTTGCTTTTATTTTATTCTAGGATACGAGATTCTGCGAGAATGAATTCTTCATTTATAGTAAGAAAAACAACTATTTATCTTTTTCTTGATAATTTGTATATGACATGCGAAAAACCAGTCTTTATATTTTAAAATGGAGAAAAATATTCTAGCATAATATAGATCGAAGCAAATATCCCGAAAAAAAAGAATGATTTCTTTCAATACTCACTCTTTGTTAGTTTAAAATCCTAATGATTAGATACATATACTTAATTCTGATCGTAAATAAGAAATAAACAGTAACTAAAAAAAAAAAAAAAAATAATTATTTTTCGAATGACTATTCATATATTTAATTTTTATCAAATAGGGGGCGGGAAAACTCTATGGAAAAATGGCGATTCAATTCGATGTTGTTTAACGAAAAAATAGAACATAGGTGTGGGCTAAGTAAATCAACGGATAGTTATGATGCTAGTGGACATACCAGTGGAAGTGAAGAGCCCATTATAAATGATACGGAGAAAAAAAGTCCTAGTTGGAGTAATAGCAGTAGTTATACTTTCAGTAATGTTGATTACTTATTTGATATCAGGAATATTTGGAGTTTGATCTCTGATGACACTTTTTTAATTAGGGATAGTAACGGTGACAATTATTCTCTATATTTTGATATTGAAAATAATATTTTTGAGATTGACAATGATAGTTCTTTTCTGAGCGAACTAGAAATTTTTTTTTCGAGTTATTTTAATAGTGGGTCTAAGAGTAACAATCACTACTGCAATCATTATATGTATGATACTCAATCTAGTTGGACTAATCACATTAATAGTTGCATTGATAGTTATCTTCATTTTGAAGTCAGTATTAATAGTTCTATTTCAGGTCGTACCGACAATTATAGTGACAGTTATATTTATAGTTTCGTTTGTACTGAAAATATAAGTGGTAGTGAAAGTAGAAGTTCTAGTATAAGAACTAGTAGTAGTAGTAATGGTAGTGATTTCAATATAATAGAAAAATCAAATGATTTTGATCTAAATCAAAAATACCGACATTTATGGGTTCAATGCGAAAATTGTTATGGATTAAATTATAAAAAGTTTTTTAGGTCAAAAATGAATATTTGTGAACAGTGTGGATATCATTTGAAAATGAGTAGTTCAGATAGAATCGAACTTTCGATTGATCCGGGCACTTGGCATCCTATGGATGAAGATATGGTCTCTATGGACCCCATTGAATTTAATTCAGAGGAAGAACCTTATAGAGATCGTATCGATTCTTATCAAAAAAAGACAGGGTTAACTGAAGCTGTTCAAACGGGCATAGGTCAACTAAACGGTATTCCAATAGCAATTGGGGTTATGGATTTTCAGTTCATGGGGGGTAGTATGGGATCCGTAGTCGGCGAGAAAATAACCCGTTTGATTGAGTATGCTACTAATCGATCTTTACCTGTCATTATTGTGTGTGCTTCTGGAGGAGCGCGCATGCAAGAAGGAAGTTTGAGCTTGATGCAAATGGCTAAAATATCTTCTGCTTCATATTATTATCAATCAAATAAAAAGTTATTATATGTGTCAATCCTTACATCTCCCACAACCGGTGGAGTAACAGCCAGTTTTGGTATGTTGGGAGATGTTATTATTGCTGAACCAAATGCCTACATTGCATTTGCGGGTAAAAGAGTAATTGAACAAACATTGAATAAGACAGTACCCGAGGGTTCGCAATCGGCTGAGTATTTATTCCATAAGGGCTTATTCGACCCGATCGTACCACGCAATCCTTTAAAAGGTGTTCTGAGTGAGTTAGTTCAACTACATGGTTTCTTTCCCTTGAATCAACATTGAGGAAATAAAAGCATAGCACTGGATTCCATTATTTATACCGAACAAGTATGTATTTCTATTTAATTCATAGTAATGAAAAAAACTTAAGAAGAATGGTGTTTTTTTTTGTGACATAAGTTTTCCACTTATAGTACTTATAGTAATAGTAAGAGTCAGAGTCAGAAGTTACGGATAATTTTTTTTCTTTTACAGATCCATTTTTATCTTAACTTCTCTTCTATTTATGAATTTATGATTAGTAATCGTTAACCCCTTATCAACAGGATAAATTAAGTGTTTTATCCTTCGGATGAATGAAACTCAATATTTATTAAAGTGGATTATCATACATATTTATGTAGTAGAAAGATAAATAGGTACACTTAATTTCATTATAAATTCCTTGCACTTATAATAGATTTAATTATTATTACTTATAGTAGATATACTTATGATAAGATATCTTTATAATAGGTACAAATATTAAATTAGGGCACCCATTCTATGACAGATCTTAACTTACCCTCTATTTTTGTGCCCTTAGTGGGCCTAGTATTCCCGGCAATTGCAATGGCTTCTTTGTTTCTTCATGTCCAAAAAAATAAGATTGTATAGATTCGATAGGACAAAATATCATCAATTTATTTCAACGCGGGATCATAAGAAGATCATAATAAAAATATTTATTTAGTGTAATATGGTAGCTTTTTCAAACACAAATGAAAGAACCCTTTGTTATACATACGGATACATGATATCTTCATAAATGCATGTATCTGCGGGTATATCTGGTTAAAAATAGATTGGCGAATATTTAAAATAGAAAGTCAACGTATCTAACCCATTACTCCTAATGGTTCCCATTAAAATAGTGCTAGTTGATGAAAGTTACTTCGGGATCAAGAGAAATAAAGTCAAATTCATTTGGGTTATTCTCTCAATTCCAATCGAATGAATGCAAGCGGATCTAGTATAGTATGAACTGGCAATCAAAACAGATATGGATAGAGCTTATAACGGGGTCTCGAAAAACAAGTAATTTTTGTTGGGCCTGTATCCTTTTTTTAGGTTCACTAGGATTCTTAGTGGTTGGAACTTCCAGTTATCTTGGTAGGAATTTGATATCTGTATTTTCATCTCAGCAAATCCTTTTTTTTCCACAGGGGATCGTGATGTCTTTCTATGGGATCGCAGGTCTATTCATTAGCTCCTATTTGTGGTGCACAATTTCGTGGAATGTGGGTAGTGGTTATGACCTATTTGATAGAAAAGAAGGAATAGTGTGTATTTTTCGTTGGGGATTCCCCGGAATAAACCGTCGAATTTTCCTTCGTTTCCTTATGAAAGATATTCAATCCATCAGAATGGAGATTAAAGAGGGTCTTTATCCTCGTCGCGTTCTTTATATGGAAATCATAGGCCAGGGACCTATTCCCTTGACTCGTATTGATGATAATTTTACTCCACGAGAAATTGAACAAAAAGCTGCCGAATTGGCCTATTTCTTGCGCGTACCGATTGAAGTATTTTGAAATGAATGTTTTCTGAGCATGAGAGAAGGAACTTTCTAATTCCTCTTTTATTTATTTTCTATTTTTAATAGAACTGAAGTTTCTTCAAAATGTTCATTCGATCAAAACATATTAGATTTTATTTCCCCATTCCGTTGGTGAGGCGACTCGCATAGAATAAAACAAAAGCGGGGGAACGTACATATTACATATAACAACTGCAATAAAAAGCAATTTTTTGTATGCATAGGGAGCCCAACTCTATTCTTTTATACTAGTAAAAAGTCTAATAAATATGCTTGATCAAACATTTATTTCGTAATAAATAATTTATCTTTTTAGGTTCAAAATTTGGATATGTTATTCCTAGGCTGCGGTTATCCGGTGAAACATTTTGAAATAATTAATTGATTCGGGGGGGGGGGGGGGGTTCGTTTCGAAATACGAATAATATTCGTTACTTCAATTGGGTTTTTCGGGTATTCATCGAAAGGAACAAATGAAGATTCAATTTGTTGGAATTTACCCAATTGAGATAGCTTCGGAAATCATATTTTTTATCCGAAAAGGAACCTTATTCTATTTCTATATTTAGATCCAAGGACTCCATTTTGACACAAAATGGGAATAAATTAATAGGTTCGATACCTTGTTATAGAATTCATGTTTCATAGAAATATCAGATAGAATCGACAAATGAAGTAAGTTCATTAATACAATTCACAGATATAAAATGAAAAAAAATAAAACATTAACTTCCTTCCCATATTTTGTATCTATAGTATTTTTACCCTGGTGGTTCTCTCTCTTTTTTCATAAAAGTCTGGAACCTTTGGTTACTAATTGGTGGAATACTCGGCAATCTGAAACTTTCTTGAATGATATTCAAGAAAAAAACGTTCTAGAAAGATTCATAGAATTAGAAGAAGTATTCCTGTTGGACGAAATGATAAAGGAGTACCCCGAAACACATATACAAAGGCCTCGTATAGGAATACACAAAGAAACGGTACAATTGATCAAAACACACAATGAGTATCATCTCCATATCATTTTGCAGTTCTCGACAAATATAATCTGTTTCGCTATTCTAAGTGGTTATTTTATTTTAGGTAATAAAGAACTTATCATTCTTAATTCTTGGATTCAGAAATTCCTATATAACTTAAGTGACACAATAAAAGCTTTTGCAATTCTTTTAGTTACTGATTTATGGATTGGGTTTCACTCGACTCATGGTTGGGAACTTATAATTGGTTCAGTCTACAACGATTTTGGATTGGCTCATAACGATCAAATTATATCCGGTCTTGTTTCCACTTTTCCAGTTATTCTAGATACAATTGTGAAATATTGTATCTTCCGTTATTTAAATCGTGTATCTCCTTCGCTTGTAGTCATTTATCATTCAATGAATGAATGAAGAACTTATTCGATCTCCTGATATCAATCAAATCAGATAGTTTCTTCGTGTATAAAGAAAGTATTTTCAATATGACTTATTCTTTATACTTCTACCTGTTCAAGGTATTTGTCCTATATTCGTACAATTATTCCAGTACAATGGCAGACTCGTGAATAGGGAACTATACTAGCTAGCTACCTTTCGAATTTATTGTATGTAGAAATTTCGGGATCCATGATTGAACCATGCAAAATAGAAATACTTTTTATTGGGTAAAGGAACAGATAACTCGATCCATTTCTGTATCGATTCTTATCTATGTAATAACTGGGGCATCTATCTCAAATGCATATCCCATTTTTGCGCAGCAGGGTTATGAAAATCCACGAGAAGCAACTGGACGAATTGTATGTGCCAATTGCCATTTAGCTAATAAGCCCGTGGATATTGAAGTTCCGCAAACTGTGCTTCCTGATACTGTATTTGAAGCCGTTGTGCGAATCCCTTATGATATGCAACTGAAACAGGTTCTTGCTAATGGTAAAAAAGGGGCTTTGAATGTAGGGGCTGTTCTTATTTTACCCGAGGGATTCGAATTAGCCCCCCCCGATCGTATTTCTCCCGAGATGAAAGAAAAGACGGGAAATCTAGCTTTTCAGAGTTATCGTCCCAATAAAAGAAATATTCTTGTGATAGGCCCTGTTCCGGGTCAGAAATATAGTGAAATTGTCTTTCCC